AAGATATTGGGGTTGGACTTGTCAATCGAGTCCTAACCTTTCGCGCACAATCAATCTCTATTCGAACTCCCTTTACTTGTAGAAGTACATCTTGGATCTGTCGATTATGTTATGGCCGGAGTCCGACTCATGGCGACCTGGTCGAATTGGGCGAAGCTGTAGGTATTATTGCAGGTCAATCTATTGGAGAACCGGGCACTCAATTAACATTAAGAACTTTTCATACCGGCGGAGTATTCACTGGAGGTACTGCAGAACATGTGCGAGCCCCTTCGAATGGAAAAATCAAATTCAATGAGGATTTGGTTCATCCGACACGTACACGTCATGGACATCCTGCCTTTCTATGTTCAATAGACGTATATGTAACGATTGAGAGTGAAGATATTATACACAATGTGCGTATTCCGTCTAAAAGTTTTCTTTTAGTTCAAAACGATCAATATGTCGAATCAGAGCAAGTGATTGCGGAGATGCGCGCGGGAACAGCCACTTTGAGTGTTAAAGAGAAGGTTCGAAAACATATTTATTCCGATTCAGAGGGCGAAATGCATTGGAATACCGATGTATATCATGCATCTGAATTTACATATGGTAATGTTCATCTCTTACCAAAAACAAGTCATTTATGGATATTATTAGGGGAACCAGGGAGATCCAGTCTTGTCTCCCTTTCGATCCACAAGGATCAAGATCAAATGAACGCTCATTCTCTTTCTGGCAAACGAAGATCTATTTCTAACTCCTCAGTAACTAATAAGCAAGCGAGACCCAAACTCTTTAGTTTGGAGTTTTCTGGGAAAAGGTGGGGTGGGATTCCTAATTCTTCAAAACTTAATCGAATCATATGTACGGGTAATCGCAGCTATACGGCCATTCTCGACGAGAATTCTGATTTATTGGCAAAGAGGCGAAGAAATAGATTCATCATCCCACTCCAATCGATTCAAGAACGCGAGAACGAAATAGCGCCCTCTTTGGGTATCTCAATTGAAATACCGATAAATGGGATTTTCCGTAAAAACAGTATTCTTGCATATTTCGATGATCCGCAATATCTAAGAAAGAACTCGGGAATTACTAAATATGAGACAATAGAACTGCCGTCAATCGTCAAAAAAGAGGATTTCATTGAGTATGGAGGAGTCACAGAATTAAAGCCAAAAGAGCCAATAAAAGGAGATCGATTTTTTTTTATTCCCGAGGAAGTGCATATCTTACCCGAATCTTCTTCTATACTGGTACGAAACAATAGTATTATTGGAGTAGATACACAAATCACTTTAAAGATAAGAAGCCGAGTAGGCGGGTTAGTCCGAGTGGAGAGAAAAAAAAAAAGAATTGAACTTAGAATCTTTTCTGGAGAGATCCATTTTCCTGGAAAGACAGCAAAGATCTCCCAACATAGTGGCGTCTTGATACCACCAAAAACAGGAAAGAGAAATTCCAAGGAATACAAAAAATGGCTTTATATCCAACGGCTCACACTTACCACGAGAAAGTATTTTGTTTTGGTTCGACCGGTAGTCACATATGAAAGAACGGATGGGATAAATTTGATAAGACTTTTACCCCCGGATATCCTGCAAGAAAGGGATAATGTACAACTTCAAATTGTCAATTATCTCTTTTATGGAAATGGCACTCTAATTCGGGCAAGTTCGGAGACAGGTATTCAATTAGTTCGGACTTGTTTAGTATTAAATTGGGACCAAGACAAAAAAAGTTCTTCTATCGACGAGGCCCGTGCTTCCTTTGTTGAAATAAGGACAAATGGTTTGATTCAAGATTTTCTAAGAATCGACTTCGCAAAATCGCCTATTGCGTATACTCTAAAAAGGAATGATCTATCGGGTTCCGGGTTGATCTCCGAGAGTGAATCAGATCGCCCCAGGATCAACCCCTTTTCTTCCACTTATTCCTATTCTAGGGCAAGGATTCAAGAATCCTTTAACCAACATCAAGGAACTATCCATACGTTGTTGAATCAAAATAAGGAATGCCAATCTTTGATAAGTTTGTCATCATCCAATTGTTCTTGTTCGCGAATGGGTCCATTCAACGATGTAAAATCTCCCGATGTGATAAAAGAAGCCATTAACAAGGACTCCCTAATTCCAACTAGGAATTCGTTGGGCCCTTTAGGAACGGGTCTTCAAATTTCGAATTTTTATTCATGTTCGCATTTAATAACTTATAATCAGATCTTGGTAACTCACTATTTCCAACTTGACAATTTGAAACCGACTTTTCAAGGACTTAAATATTCTTTAATGGATGAAAATGGGAAAATTGTGAAGCCCGATCCGTCCAGGAACAGCATTTTGAATCCATTTCATTTAAATTGGTATTTTTTTCATTACAATTGTTGTGAAAAGTCATCTACAATCATTAGTCTTGGGCAGTTTATTTGTGAAAATGTATGGATAGCCAAAAAAGGACCGCATCTAAAATCGGGTCAAGTTCTAATTGTTCAAGTTGACTCTGTAATAATACGATT